ATCACTTTTCTTATGTTTCAAAAAACTCCATTTTAGTTTTTTATGATGTTTTTATTTTTAGAAAATTAACTTCAGCAGAATATCTCGTCCTGGATAGTAGCCGTCGATACTTTCAAAATTAAAGAAGGAATCACTCGATTTCTCCTTTTGGATGACACAATCACAATTATATATATTTCTTAATAATATATATACTTCTATTTTTATAACTTTATAAGTTTATTGAAGAAGTTCTATTTGTTCAATAAATTTTCCTATATTTTTTGTTTGTCCACCATTACTACTTTATTTATGATTTATGTAATAAATCTAAAAAAGGTTTCTGATAAAACTCGAAAAAAATGGAAACTACAAATAGGAATCTTTCACGAACGAGATCAAGAATTATTATTATTTCGACACAAGTTAAAGGGTTGTGGAAAATACCTTTTCTTGTGTCAAAGACTAGGAAGACAAATAATCCCTCTTAGAATCGAATTCTTTTTTCCTCTCATTCATCTTTTTTATACTTTGGTTTATATTCTCCGATTATTTATCTTATGTTTCGTATTTAGTCAACTTTTATTCTATTAGAATAGAAAACGATTGATTCATTCTATGGCATTTAAATCTGACAATAGTAACATAATCATACCGCTTCCATTTTATTTCCATTTTTTTTTATTGAAAAAACAAAGGAATAAAGAAGAGGTAAGTAAAGTCAAATAGTCTTCTTCACAGCATACATACTATGACTAATAATGCGGTACAAGTAATTCCCAAAATCTGATAGAAAAAGAATATAAAGAAGCAAAAGGCTTTTCATAAGTTTTTTTTGATCATACAGAATTAGATAACACAATTTCCAACAAAAATTTGGTTTTTTTTAGAACTTGATATTGATAAACTAGAAATTCATTTCAGACAATTGAACCTTCTCAAACTGTTTCTTTTTAAGAACCAAAAAGATTTGTGCCAAAATAATAGATGCCAAGAAGAGCAAAAGGCCTTGTACACGTAATGGATCTTGAAGTACTATTTCCGCATCCCCCTGACCAAATCCACCCACGTTAGGATTACTCGTTAACGGTTGATCCAATTTGATGGATTCGCCCTCTGAAACAAGAAGTTCTGGTCCTGGAGGGATAATATCAACCACTTGACGTCCATCCGATGCATCCACTATGGTTATTTCGTATCCCCCTTTTTCTTTTCGTATGATTTTGCTTACGATACCCGCCGCTGTAGCATTATAAACATTATTGTTACTCTTGCTCCCGTCGGGATAAATCTGACCCCTTCCCCTGTTCCCGCCTACGTATATGGGATATTTTAAGAAGTGAACGTCTTTCTTAGTAGCGGGGTCTGGGGAAAGAATAGGAAAGGTGATTTCACTATATTTTTGACCCGGAACAGGACCTATCACAAGAATATTTTTTTTCGTGGGGCGATAGCTCTGAAAAGACAAATTTCTTATCTTTTCTTTAATCTCGGGCGAGATACGATCGGGAGGGGCTAATTCAAACCCCTCAGGTAAAATTAGAACAGCTCCCACATTTAAGGCTCCTTTTTTACCATTAGCAAGAACTTGTTTCAGTTGCAGATCATAAGGAATTCGAACAACTGCTTCAAATATAGTATCAGGAAGTACGGCTTGTGGAACCTCGATATCCACGGGCTTGTTAGCTAAATGGCAATTGGCACATACAATACGGCCAGTCGCTTCTCGTGGATTTTCATAACTCTGCTGTGCAAAAATAGGATACGCATTTGAAATGGGCACCCGAGTTATTATATATATTATGAGCGATACGGAAATGAATCGAATAATCTCTTCCTTTATCCAAGAAAAGGTATTTCTCATTTGCATAGTCCAATCATTGATCCCGAAAATTTCTACAATAAAATTAGATAAGTCACTAGTATAGTTTCCTATCTATGATTCTGTTATTTAATGAAATAATTTTACTCGAATATTGAAGGAATCCCCCGGGTGGGTAGAAAAAATAAGTACAATTTTGACTGTTTTACTTATGTTACAAAGTAAGAAACATTATAATTGGATCGGTCGATCATTTTTCAATCATTCATTGAATGATAAATCACTACAAGTGACGGAGATACACGATTTAAATAACGAAAAATCCAATATTTAAAAATTGTATCTAAAATGACTGGAAAAGTAGAAACAACGCCGGATATAATTTGATCATTTTGAGCAAATCCAAAATCTTTGTAGATAGAGGCAATCATTAGTTCCCAACCATGGGGCGAATGGAATCCTATACATAAATCAGTTAATAAAAGAATAGAAAAAGCTTTTATTGTGTCGCTTAAATTATATAGAAATTCTTGAAGACAAGAGTTAAGAAAAATAAGTTCTTCATTACTTAGAATAGAATAAACACTTAGAATAACGAAAGAAATTATATTTGTTGAGAAATGTAAAATCGTATGGATACGACCCTCATTGTGCATCTTGATCAATTGGATCGTTTCGTTGTAAACCCCAATGTGAAGCTTTTGTAAACGCCTTTCCGGGTATTCTTTTAGAATTTCGTCGAAGAGGGAGAGTTCTTCTAATTCTATGAATTTTTTTAGAATATTCTTTTCTTGAATATCATTCAAAAAGATTTCGGAGGGCCTAGTATTCCACCAATTATTAACCCAAGATTCCAGACTTTTATTAAATGTAAATGAGAGAGAGATCCACCAAGGCAAAAATACTATCGATGCAAGATATAAAAGGGAAATAAATGCGTTCTTTTTTGCCATTTGCTCGTCTGTGAATTTTGAAATGAACTCATCTCATTCGTTGACTCTCTCTATACGATACTAAGATTTATATCAAATATCAGTTCTATTACATTACAATGAGCCTATTCTCCGTTTTTTATTTGTGATTCCGTACAATGACAATGGGTTGGTCCTTGAATTTAGAAAGAATACAGAAAAACAATATAGAAATACAGAAATAGAATAAGAAAGATTCCACTTCAAATTGAATGAAGAAATAAATAAACTAGAATATTCTATAGAATATTCTTTCAAAATATATGATTCGAAGCAATTGTCCCCTTTGGATGAATGCACGAAAAAGCCATTTCAAATAATGAATTCGAATTTCGAGACGAAAGAACTCCCAGTTTATCAAAATATCCAAAAATTTCGAAAAAAAAAAAATCGCTGGCCACCCTCAGTACAGGAATAATTGATAGAATTTTCTGAAGAATACTGCGATGCTATGATCAAAAATGAGTGTCAAAACAAGATAGAAATGTTATCATTATAAGCGGTCCAATCGGTTGGTAATTAAAGAGCACAAAAAAAGATAAAAAATGTTGATTAACAAAAAAGGAGAGATGATTTACAAGAGAGAATTTATCTGTATTTACTAAATTCACAATATTGAAAAAAAAAAAAGAGAAATTCTTTATTCCGATTTCTTACTTGTTCCGTTACTGAATTGATTTAAGTGGATTTACATACTCATAAAAAAGAATTTATGGATAAAAACTATTTCGCTTTAGGATTGATCCGTGTACGTTTACTTTTTTTTGTTCTAATCAGAGTTCGGCAGAAACTTCAGTTAAGTTATGCTATAGAAAAAAGAGAAAGAGAATTCTTGAGTTATAGTTTTTTCCCTTTTGCTAAGAATAAGAAAGCATTCGCCTTTTTTCAAAATACTTCAATTGGTACACACAAGAAATAGGCCAATTCAGCAGCTTTCTGTTCAATTTCTCGTAGAGTCAAATTCTCATCGGTACGAGTCAAGGGAATGGACCCCTGGCCTCTGATTTCCATATAAAGGACACGACGAGCATAAATACCCTCTTTAACTTCTATTCGGATTGATTGAATGTCTTTCATAAGGAATCGGAGAAAGATGCGACGATTTTTTCCAGGAAATCCCCAACGAAAAATACATACTATTCCTTCTTTTATATCGAATCGATCATAACCACTACCCACATTCCACGAAATTGTGGACCACAAATATGAACTAATAAAAAGACCCGCGATTCCATAGAAAGACATAACGATTCCTTGTGGAAAAAAAATTATTTGCTGAGAGGGAAATAACGGTATAAGATTCCTACCAAGATAACTAGAAGTTCCAACCAATAAAAACCCTAATGAACCTAAAAAAAGGATAAAAGCCCAGCAGACATTACTCGGTTTTCGAGACCCCGCTATAAGTTCTATCCATATACGGTCTGATCGCCAACTCATACTATACTAGATCTAGTTGCATTTTATTGTAATTGGGAGATAAACCCCAATAAATTTGACTTTAATCTTTTTGTTTCCGAAGTAATCCTCATCGACTAGCACTATTATGATGTGAAGCTTTAGGAGTAATTCATCAATTGCTTAGAGATAAACTAAACTAATAACATCTTTTTTTTTTATGATTTCTTATAGATATCCACAGACATTTAGATATATTGACTTTACGTTTCAGAAATTCATCCCGATAATGATTTATCTTCAAATAGCTATAATTCATTTTCCCATAGATCGTGTTTATGCATACGAGCTTCTGTTCGGAAGAAGCTACACATTATACCATATTCTACTACATAGAGAATTGTACTATGATCCAAGTAAGCCTAAGTCTTGAAAAAACAATAGATAAGATTAAATCCCATAATATCTAAAAAATCTTGTTTTTTTGAACATGAAGAGATAAAGAAACCATTGCAATTGCCGGAAATACTAAGCCTACTAAAGGCACAAAAATAGCGGGTAAGTTGCTGATAGTTATCATAGAATGAGTACCTCGATTTAATAATTTAATATTTGTACCTCTTATTTATTGTTATATTTGTTGTTATATTAACATTTTATCCTGTTATTGTTATAAAGATATATTCAATTATACTATATATATAGAATTCTACTTAAGTGAGTATTGAGTATATACAATACTAAAGAATATAGAATATAAGAGTATATTATGTATATACTAATAAGGAATAAATCTAATAGGGCGTAGAAATAGTAATCTATATAGAGAT